TATTTTGTTTGGTTGGCTTAAATTAAAATGATGTTTGATGTTTGTCAGTGTTTAAAGTAGAGCATTGGCTGTGTGTGCTTTAAACATATGACATAAATCATGTGTTTTGTTTTAGACTTGTTCTTGGTTAACAAATGAACGTTTGTTTGTTTGATCAAATGGTTTGTTTTTCTAGACTAGTTTCTATTAAAATGAAGTTTGATGGGGGTAAAATATGTCTTACGAGCATGAAAAGATATCGCTCCGCCTGGGGAATGTGGTCAAAGGATGCTTCATGTTATGGACCTTCAACAATTAGTGCCATTAATATCACTTTGAAATGAGGCTGAAGGGAAAGAGATAAAAAAAATACCAGATGCCGGGAGAGCCAAGGAATGTCTGGTCACGGGTGAGATGCAGCACACTCATCAATCAGAGGTCTTGGAAAAAACATTCTATGCGGGGTAGAGTTTTAGGTGCCTGAGATAGGAACCAGAGGTCTTGGAAAGATCATATGTTAGCGGTAACTTAGTTAAAGGAGCCACGAGACTGGTAATAGGAAGCCTTATGATGGCGGGTTGGTGGTCTCTCGTGAGAAGTCAGATTAATAAATCACCTGATACTAGCTTCAAGAAAATTGTCTGAGTTTGGAGGGTATTGCATGCTTATTAGACGTAGGGTAGAGAATGTTATGTACTATAAACATAGTATGTCTTAGAAGATATAATAATATGTATATATATAATATATATGAGGAAAAACACTATATGTTATATATACATATGTATAATAGGAACTTATTGTTTTAAATTTTTGGAGAAGCCAGGTCCTGAGGGGAAACCCATTTTTAGTTTACAAAACTAATGCTTTATGTTTAAGCTATCAGGACATTTTTGGTAAAGAATTTTGTTTTCTAGGATTGAGATTCCTGGCATGAGGGTAATTAGTAAACTGAAGTAAATGATGGATGCTGCTTGGCCGAGTTCGATGGTTGGGTATTGAACTGGTTGTCCTCCTACTCATGTAAGGATGAAGACGTTTGAAATGAAAATTCAAAATATAATTTGTGAAGTTGGGCGGAAGGCTATTGTTCGTTGTTTTGACAGGTGGATGGTTGGTAAAATTGCTAGAATTATGATTGAGGCAATTAAAGCTAGTGTGCCCCCAAGTTTGTTGGGAATTGATCGTAGAATGGTGTATGCAAATAGAAAGTATCACTCTGGTTTGATGTGTGCTGGTGTGGTGAGAGGGGAAGCTTGGCGGAAATTTTCTGATTCTACAAGAAGGTTTGGTGTTAGTAGGGTCACGATTGTGAATAGTATTAATATTATCGTTATTCCTAAAAGGTCTTTGAAAGAAAAGTATGGGTGGAATGGGACTATGTCGATAGTGGATGAAAGGCCTGTGGGGTTATTTGATCCAGTGTCATGAAGAAACATTAGGTGAATTGCTGTAAAAGCAGAGATAATAAATGGGGTGATTACATGAAATGTGAAGAATCGGGTTAATGTTGGTTCGTTTACTGCAAAGCCTCCTCAAATTCATTGGATAATAGGGTCTCCTAGATATGGAATTGTTGAAATTATATTTGTGATTACTGTAGCGGCCCAGAATGATATTTGTCCTCAGGGCAGTACGTAGCCTATGAATGCAGTGGCTATTGTTAATAGAAGTAAAATAATTCCGATGTTTCATGTTTTTTTGTATAGGTATGAGCCGTAATAAATTCCTCGTCCAATATGTATATAAATACATAGGAAAAATATTGATGCCCCGTTTGCATGGATGTTTTGTATTAGTCAGCCGAAGTTGACGTCTCGAAGAATATGGATTATGGAGTCAAAGGCCATGGTTGTGCTGGCTGTAAAGTGAGCGGCTAAAAAAATTCCGGTTACTAGCTGGATAATTAGGGTTATTCCGAGTAGCGAGCCAAAGTTTCAGAATGCTGAAATGTTTGATGGGGTTGGGAGATTAATTAGTGAGTTGTTGATCGTTTTTATGATGGGCGATTGTGTTTTGTGAGACATAAGTATGTTTTTATAGTTGAATTACAACGCTGATTTTTCATTTCGGAAGTCTGGCTTAAAGTTGCTGGTGAAAACGATGTATTTTATGTTATTAGTAAGTTTGGCATTTTTTGTGGGGGTGGTGGGGGTTGCGTGTAATCCTTCCCCGTGTTTTGGTGCATTAGCATTGGTGTTAGCTTCTGGGTTTGGGTGTGCTATAGTGGCTGAAATGGGAAGTTCTTTTCCGGCCTTGATTTTGTTTTTAATCTATCTTGGGGGGATGTTGGTTGTGTTTGCTTATTCTGTTGCTATATCGGGGGATGTATACCCGGAATTTTTGGGGGGGCGTTTTTTTGGCCTTACAGTTGTTTGTCTTGGGGCATTAATTTTTGTTGCGGGGAAATTTTTGGGTTTGGTCTCGTTCGGTACACATGGGTTAGGTTTGAGTTGTGTTGGTGTGTCTTTGTTATATTCGTATGGGGGGTATTATCTATTGTTTGTTGGGTTTGGGTTGTTGTTGGCATTGTTTGTGGTGTTGGAGTTGGTTCGTTGGGTTTCGTTTGGGGCTTACAAAGTGAGGGTTGTTTGTGTCAGTAGAAGGGTGGTTGTTGTGACTAATATAACTGTGAGGTATTTTTTGATTTGTCCTTTTTGTATCGAGATGACGTTTGAGGCAGTTGTATTAAGTAAATCAATTGTTATAGGTCCAGTGTTTTCTAGTCATAGTAAATCTGTTAATTGGGTGGAGTGTTTTTGACTAAATTTTAATACTTTTATGGGGAGGATTCGATGTAGTAGTTTAAAAAACGCTAAATGTGAGACGAATTTTCAACTTTTTGTAGTGTTTTGTAGTTTTGTTGTTATTTCTGTTGTTATGTATGTTCCTACAATAATCGTTATCAGGGGGGTTATTTTTATGAAGGTGGTTAGTGAGGCTGGGGTGTTTGATAAAATTGGGGTTAGTGTGGTACCGAGCATTGTGGCAGCGAGGGTTAGACGAATTAATGGGAGTGTTTGTTGTGGGCTTGATTCTTGTTGGGCAATGATTGGTTTATGGCAAAAGAATTTTTTAGTAGTATAGAAGATTATTCGTGTAGTGTAAATTGATGTTATGGTTGTTGAGAGGAGTGTTGTTATTAGGGCTCAAGCGTTGGTGTTGGTACTTATTATGGTTTCGATAATTATGTCTTTGGAGTAAAACCCGGATAAGAATGGTATACCTGCTAAAGTGATTCCATTAATAATTATGATGGTTGTTGTTGTTGGTAGTGTATTTTTAGTGCAGTTTGTTTTTCGAATGTCTTGTTCATTTTGTATGTTATGAATGATGGAGCCGGCACAGAGGAATAATGTTGACTTGAATGTGGCATGAGTAATTATGTGAAATATGGCTAGGTCTGGTTTATTGATTCCGATGGCGATTATTATAAGGCCCAGTTGGCTTGAAGTAGAGAAGGCAATGATTTTTTTAATGTCGTTTTGTGCGATGGCACATAATGCGGAGTAAATGGATGTAAGAGTGCCTAGGCATAGGCAGATTGTTGTTAAATATTTGGTGTTTATTATTGGATGTATTTGTGCTAGTATATAAATTCCTGCTACAACTATAGTGCTTGAATGAAGAAGAGATGAAACGGGGGTTGGGCCTTCTATTGCTGCTGGTAATCATATGTGCATGAAGAATTGGGCTGATTTGCCCATTGCAGCTATAATTAGGCCCAGGGTAATTAGTGTGTCTTTTGTGTTTAGCGTTAATGTTGATATTACGTCTCATGTTCCTAGAGTTGAAAGTAGGATAGTTATGACTAAAATTAGGCCAATATCTCCAATTCGGTTATAAATAATTGCTTGAAGGGCTGCTGAGTTAGCATTAGTTCGTGTAGATCATCAGTTGATTAGTATAAAAGATAAGATTCCTACTCCTTCTCATCCAATGAGTAGTTGTATAAAGCTTCCTGCTGTTGCCAGGATCAGTATGGAAATTAAAAAAATTAGTAGGTGTTTTTGAAATTTTTTTGTTGGTTCATTGGTCATATATCATGTTGAGAATTCTATAATTGATCAGGTAACGAATAAGGCTGTTGGTAAAAATAGAATAGAGTATTTGTTAATTATAAGTGTTATTGTTATATTGGTTATTCCTGTGTTGAGCAGGTTAAAGTTAATATTAATATTTTGTGTTTGGTGTTTTAAAATCAGCATTATTGGAGGGAGCGAGACTAGGAAGGCTAGTTTAATAGTTTTTGTAATTTTTGTTTCAAGTTTTTTGAAAATAATGGGCAGTGTTAATAGTAATATTGAAGTTAGGATTAGGGTGATCATTATTGATTCTAACATGAGCTTTCACTTGGAGTTGCACCAAGATTTATGGTTCCTAAGACCACAGGATTGCTGTTATCCTTTAAAAGTTGAAGGGTCTGAGGTTTTAATTTCAGGTGTGAGAGTTAGCAGTTCTGTTGAGCCCCTTCGGTCAAGAAGAAGTAGCATCTATTGTTAGGGTCACGACCTAATGTTTTATTAAACTATCTTGACGTTAATAAATTAGCTCTAAGTTTAATGTAAGTAGTAGAATCGGTAGGGCATGTAAAATTATAGTTAATAGTTCTCGTGTTTGGGCTGGGTAAGCTTCTTTTGAGTCTTTTGTCATGTGTCCTTGTTGTGTGGTTATAAATATTTGTAGGGTATAGATTGCTGTAACAGCTGCTCCTGTGGCAGTTATTATAATTGTAAGTGGGGATCAGTTAAATAGGGTAGTTATAATTTGAATTTCTCCGACTAAGTTAATTGTTGGGGGTAGTGCTAAATTAGTTAAACTTGCAATTAGTCAATATGAAGTTATTAGGGGTATGGCTTTGTGTATGCCTCGTATAGCAATTAATATACGAGTGTTTGTTCGTTCATATAATATGTTGGCCAAACAAAATAGTATCGAGGAAGTTAAGCCGTGGGCAATTATTAAAATAACTGCCCCTGAGGTGCTTCATGGGGTTTGAATAAGTGTGGCGGAGGCCACTAGTCCTATATGGCCGACTGAGGAATAGGCAATGAGGGCTTTTAGGTCTGTTTTTCGTAAGCAGGTCAGTCCTGTTATAATAATTCCTCATGTGGCTATTGCAATTGCTGGGTAGATTAAAATGGTTGAAATGTTTGTTGGGGCTACACGGATAATTCCATACCCTCCAAGTTTTAATAGAACTGCTGCTAGTACTATTGAGCCAGCAATTGGTGCTTCTACGTGTGCTTTTGGCAGTCAAAGGTGGATGCCATATAAAGGTATTTTTACAAGAAAGGCTATTATACAAGCTAGTCATAAAATATTGTTTGTGAGCTGGTTGTGGGTGGTTGGTTTAAGTAGGGTTAGTATCAGGAAGTTTGAGCTGTTTTCTTGATTATTTAGGAATAAAATTGCAATTAATAATGGAAGTGAGCCTAGTAATGTATAATATATAAAGTATGTTCCTGCTGTTAGTCGTTTTGGTTGTGCCCCTCATCGTGTGATAATGATTAGGGTTGGGATGAGGGTTGCTTCAAATAGCGTGTAGAATGATGTTATATTGTTTGCTGAGAGGGTTATTACTAATAGTGTTTGTAGAATGGCAATGTTTATTAAAAATCCTTGTTTTCGTGGTTTTGACTCTGTTTTTAGGTGGTTTTGGCTTGCAATAATTATTATTGGGAGAAGTCAGTATGATAAAATAATTAATGGGGCTGAGATTTGATCAATAAATAAATATTGGTTAGAGAATATATTGTTTAGTATTATTGGTATGTGAAGTCATTGAAGGCTAAATAGGGTTATTAGTATTGAGTATGATGTTAGGGTTGTAAACAGAAGTTTATGTTGAATAAGAAGGGCTGAAGGAATTAGTATTATTGTTGGGATTAGAATTTTTAGCATTTTAATAAGTTTAGGTTTTTTACGTGGTCGTTTGTGTTTTTTTGGGTTGTAATTGTCACTAATGTAAGGCCTGCGCTTGCTTCACAGGCGCTTATGGCGATTATAATTATGGTGATTAATGTGGTGTTTGTGTTGTTAATGGAGGCTGTTGCTATTGATAAAAATAAAATTAAAGTCATAGACTCTATGCATAGAAGCATAGATATTAAATGGGTTCGGTTTGTTGAGATTCCAAGCAAGCTTAGTAGGAAGGCACTAGTTGTTGTAAAATATGTATGTATCACGTAGAGATTTAGGGTATATCTAAAATTGCTAGTTCGAAGATAGCTGTTTTGTATTAAACTAATCTCTAATTTTGTTCAGTCTAGGGCTCCTTGGCTTCATTCGTATGCTAGTCCTAGTGTTAATAAAAGAATAAGTAGCAGCATTCATGTTGTTGTGGTTGCTGAGGTGTTCAATGCTCATGGAATTGGAAGGAGCAGTGCGATTTCAAGATCAAACAGCAGGAAAAAAATTGCGATTAAGAAGAATTGAATAGATAATGGGAGTCGTGCGTTTTCTAGGGGGGAGAAGCCACATTCGTATGGAGATAGTTTTTCTATGTCGGGGTTTGTTTTTGGTGCTAGGTGGTTAAAAGTAATGAGGATCAGTGGGATTATTGTTGTAACTGCAATTGTTATTATTAAGTTAATTATCACTTCTTATTTTATAAGATTAAACGAGTGGAAGTCGTTTGTATTTGTTATACTAAAGTGATATGATCCTCATCAGTAAATTGATGTAAAAAGGAAAATTCATACTATATCTACAAAATGTCAGTATCATGCAGCGGCTTCGAAACCAAAGTGGTGTGTGGTTGTAAAATGATATAGATTCTGTCGTATTAGGCAAACGATTAGGAATGTTGTGCCGATTATTACATGCAGTCCATGGAATCCTGTTGCCAGGAAGAAGGTGGACCCATAAACGCCGTCGGATATTGTAAATGAAGCTTCGTGATATTCCATGGCTTGTAAAAAGGTAAACCCGGCCCCCAATAAGATAGTTATTGTTAGGGCAATAATTGTCTTTTTTCGTTTTCCTTCTATTAGTGAATGGTGGGCTCATGTGACGGTAAACCCTGATGCTAGAAGTACTATTGTATTGAGTAGCGGGACTTCAAATGGGTTTAAAGGGGAGATACCTTTGGGGGGCCATTGTATTCCGATATTATGGGTTGGGTTGAAGCTTAGGAAAAAGAAGGTTCAAAAAAAGCCAAAAAAGAATAAAACTTCTGAAGAAATAAATAAAATTATCCCGTATCGAAGTCCCTTTTGTACGGATTTAGTGTGATGTCCTTGAAATGTGCTTTCTCGTACAATATCTCGTCATCATTGATATGAAGTTAATAGTATTGTTAATAATCCTAGACTTATTAGGACAGTTGTTTTTGAATGTATTCATGTTACAAGCCCGGAAACTAGTGTAAATGCTGATATAGCACTTAAAATTGGTCACGGGCTTGGGGTTACTATATGAAATGGGTGCATTTGGTGGGTCATATGTATTTTCTTGTAAATATAAGCATGTTAATAGGGTAAAAACATAGGCTTGAATAATGGCGACTGCGAATTCTAAGATTATTAGTAAGATTAGGAGTAATGTTGGCAATAAAAATAGAGTTGGGGCTATCTTGATTGTAGCGAGGGTAGCTGTTGAAATTAGTTGAAGTAGAAGATGTCCTGCTGTTAGATTGGCGGTTAGCCGGACTCCCAGGGCGATTGGACGAATTAATAGGCTAATAGATTCAATAATAACAAGGGTGGGGATTAATAAAGTTGGTGTTCCTTCTGGCAGAAAATGTGCTAGGGATTTGGTTGGTTGTGTCCGGAGGCCTGTCAGTACTGTGCCTAATCAAAGTGGAAGTGCGAGGGCTATGTTTATGGAAAGTTGGGTTGTTGGAGTAAATGTGTAGGGAAATATCCCTACAACATTTAATGTTAGTAGTATTAGTAGTAGGGAGGCTAGAAGAGGGGCCCATTTAAGTCCGTTTTTAGAGGCTGGTATTATTAAGTGCTTTGTGGTTTCTTTTAATACTCACTTTGTAAGTGTGCAGGTTCGATTGGTGTTTAGACGATTTGTTGGTTGTGGGATTAGTATTAGTGGAATTAATAGCGTAATTAAAGTTATTTTTGTCCCAAATATTTGTGGGATTTCAAATTGGCTAAACAGGTTTGTTATCATGGTCAAGTTCATTGATTATGGCTTATTTTTTTTTCAAGTTTCTTAGGCTTTATGGTGAGCTTAGTTTTTGTGGTTTTTGTGGTTAGGGTCAGCAGAATCAACCAGGTTCATAAAAATGTTATAAATCAGCTTGATGTATTTAGTTGCGGCACTCACTTGGGAGAAACCTTCTCTTCTTTAGCTTAAAAGGCTAGTGCTTTGCAAGCTTCCTAGTGAGTTTAATAGAGTAGTGATTCAGTTTTCGAATTGTTTCATTGGTATTGATTCTGTTGTGATAGGTATGAAGCTGTGGTTTGTGCCGCAGATTTCTGAGCATTGACCGTAGAATACGCCAGGTCGTATTGTTGTAAAAATCAGCTGATTTAGTCGTCCGGGGACTGCGTCTGTTTTAATGCCGAGGGTTGGAAGGGTTCATGAGTGTAAAACGTCTTCTGCTGATACTAATAGTCGTACTGTAGATTTTATTGGGACTGCTATTCGGTTGTCTACTTCTAGTAGTCGAGGGGCGCCATTTGTTAGGTCTTGTTCTTTGGTCATGTATGAGTCAAATGATACGTTTTCATAGTCTGAGTATTCGTAGCTTCAGTATCATTGATGTCCAAGTGTTTTGATAGTTAAGTGTGGGGGGTTTTGGTCTTCTAATAGATAAAGGGTTCGTATTGATGGGAGGGCAATAAATATTAATACTATAATGGGGAGAAGGGTTCATATGAATTCTAGGTGGTTAGCATCATTTGGGGAAACATCGTAGAGTTTTGTTGTTGAAATGGCAAGTAGGGTGGCTATTACTGAAAGTCAAATTATTAGTAGTATTGTTATGGCATAATCATTAAAGTAGAGAAATTCTTCTATTATTGGTGAGAGTGCGTTGTTTAGTGAAATTTGTGAGGGTTCTGACATTAGAACTTATAGAGAGTATCTATGTTTTGATTCTGACAGAATCATGTAATGTGTAATATACTAAAGTTCTATGAAGGAAGAAGCAAAATGGATTGCGATTGGTTTGAAACCATTTTTATGGGGTTCAATTCCCCTCTTTCTTGTGGAATGACTATTGGTGGGGTAGTAAAGGTGTGGTTTGGTGGTGGACAACCTTGAGTTCATTCTTGTAGTTTTTTGTCAGTTTGGGTTGTTAGTGTTTTTTGTTTTTTTGTGAATGCATTTCAGATTAGTCCAATTAGCATTATTGTGCCTATTATTGAAATAATTGATCCTAATGATGATATGGTGTTTCATAGTGTGTAGGTATCTGGAAAATCAGAATATCGACGTGGCATTCCTGCTAGTCCTAGTATATGTTGTGGAAAGAATGTGATGTTTACTCCTGTAAACATAATTCAGAATTGAGCTTTTGCTATTCGTTGGTTGATTGAGAATCCTGTTAATATTGGGAATCAGTATACAAGTCCCCCTATAATTGCAAATACAGCTCCTATTGATAGTACATAGTGAAAGTGTGCTACTACATAGTATGTATCGTGTAGTAGCGTGTCTAGGGATGAGTTTGATAGTATAATTCCTGTTAAGCCTCCTATTGTAAATAGATAAATAAACCCGGTTGCCCATAACATTGGGACGTTTCATTTGGTTTTTCCCCCAAAGATTGTAGCGGCTCAGCTGAAAACCTTAATCCCTGTGGGGATTGCAATTGTTATTGTTGCAGCTGAAAAGTATGCTCGTGTGTCGATGTCTAGACCAACTGTAAATATGTGGTGTGCCCATACAATAAATCCTAGTGTGGTGATGGCAAGTATGGCCCATACTATGCTATGGTAACCAAACGGTTCTTTTTTTCCTGAATAATGAGTGACGATATGTGAAATAATTCCGAAGCCAGGTAAAATGAGGATATATACTTCTGGGTGACCAAAGAATCAGAATAGGTGTTGGAAAAGAATTGGGTCTCCCCCTCCGGCGGGGTCAAAGAATGTTGTGTTTAGGTTTCGGTCTGTCAGGAGCATGGTAATGGCTGCCGCTAGTACTGGGATGGCTAGTAATAGTAAAATTGCGGTGAAGAATACCGATCAGACGAATAGTGGTCAGTTGTATGGGATTGTTGAGTGTGGGGTTATGTTAATGCAGGTTGTGATAAAATTAATTGCCCCTAGGATTGAGGATGCTCCAGCTAGATGTAGTGCAAAAATGGTTATGTCTATTGATGGGCTTGAATGTGCTATGTTTCCTGCTAATGGGGGGTAGATTGTTCAACCTGTTCCTACTCCGTCACCAAATTTTGATGATATCAAGAGTAGAAAGAATGATGGTGGCAGTAGTCAGAAGCTTATGTTGTTTATTCGTGGAAATGCTATGTCTGGTGCTCCTAGCATTAGTGGTACTAGTCAATTTCCAAATCCTCCAATTATAATTGGTATTACTATAAAGAAAATTATGATAAAGGCATGAAGTGTAATGAAGGTGTTGTATATTGTGTCCCCATTGTATTGGCCTGGTTGGATTAATTGTAGTCGGATTATAAGGCTGACTGTTGAGCCGGTGAAGCCGGCTATAGCGCCAAATAAGAAGTAGAGTGTTCCGATGTCTTTGTGATTAGTAGACAAAAATCAGCGGGTTAGTGTTGACATGGTAAGATGGCTGAATTGAGGCGGTGGTTTGTAATTCCATTTATGGGGTGGTGAACTCCTCTTATCAGGCCTGAGATAATACTAAATTGCAAGTTTGGTTTTGAAAGTGCAAGGCTTTCGTAGGCCTAGGCTTAAAATAATGTTAAGTACTTGTAAACTGATGCCTGCTAGTTTAGGTAAATAGCTGTTAACTATTTTTTGCGGGATCGAGGCCTGCCGGTTTTAGAGGCCTTATTTTAATAAAAATATCTGGGTTGCATACAGGTGATGTAGGAGAAAGTCCTATAGGTCTTTCAAAAGCTAAGGGTCCTCCCTTGTTTGTGGTGTTGAAGACCACTGGTTTAAGATCTAATCCTAAGCTTTTCTGTACGGGATTGCTGGGATGAGGTGGGTGGTGAATAGTGCTGTCGGGGTTATTATTGTTGTTGGTTGTGATTTTTGGTTTTGGGTTCGTCATTTTGTTGATGATGGGGTTGTTGTTGGGGGGGTAAGTATTATGATTAAGTAGGCGACTCGTAGGTAAAATAGTAAGCTGATTAGTGATGTTATGATTGCCAGGGTTGCTAGAATGGTAAGGTTTTGTGAGATTAGTTCATTAAGGATTAGTATTTTTGGCATAAATCCTGTGAATGGTGGTAAGCCGCTGGTTGAGAGTATTAAGAGAGCAATGGAGAGGGTTATTGTTATGGAGGTTGTTCAAGTTGTAGATAAGTTTTGTAGTGTCTTTGCTGATATGCTTGTTATTATTAGGAAGATTGGAGTGGTTATAATAATGTAAGTGAAGATGTTTATGAGTGCTATGTTTGGGGAGAAAGCTATAATTGTAATGGTTCAGCCTAGATTGTTGATTGATGAGTAGGCTATTATTTTTCGAAGTTGTGTTTGATTAATGCCCCCCAGTCCGCCAATAATTATTGATAGGATTCCTGCAAATACTAAAATGGTAGGTTGAGTATTATTTGAAATTATATACATTAATGTAATGGGGGCAATTTTTTGTCACGTTGTAATAAGGAGTGCTGTTTGTAGTGTTGTGCCTTGTAATACTTCTGGGAGTCAGAAGTGAATTGGGGCGGCGCCTATTTTTATTATTAGAGATAGGGCTATAATTGTTGTGGAGAATTTGTTTTTAAGTTCTAAGATACCTCAGTTGCCTGTTTGTCAAGCATTGATTGTGCTTGATAATAATATTATTGCTGATGCAATTGCTTGTGTTAAAAAATATTTGGTTGTGGCTTCTGATGCTCGTGTGGTTTTTGGTTTTGAGATGATTGGTAGAATGGCTAATATATTTAGTTCTAATCCAAGTCAGGCTATGAGCCAGTTAGAGCTTGATATGGTTATAATAGTGCCGATAATAATACTTAGAATAATAATTGTTATGGATATAGGGGTAATGTATTAGGAGGTGTAACACCGTTTTTGGGGCATGGGCCCAACTGCTTATGTAGCAGATCCTAATTGGAAGTGAGAGTTGTGATGCTCTGTAGCTATCTCATCAAAATAGTCCCTGAACTCGGGCACACTTCTGTCTAAGTTAGAGAATAGTATAAGGTGGTAGTGCAAAAAATTTTGGATTTTTTTATGGGGGTTCGAGTCCTCTTTCTCTAGTTTAAGGTTGTTGGGGGAAGAGCTATAATTGATATGGGCATTATTGTGTATAGTAAGCAGGATGCTAAGGTTATTGGTAAAAATTGTTTTCATAGAAGATGCATGAGTTGATCGTATCGGAATCGTGGATAAGTTGTTCGAATTCAAATGAAGCCCATGGTTAATATTGTGGTTTTTATTATAAGGTTCATTGAAAATATGTTTGGTTCGTATGATATTGGGCTAAAGAATAAAATTACTGATAGTGTGTTTATAATTAAAATATTTGAATATTCAGCAAGGAAAAATATAGCGAATATCCCGCTAGCATACTCTACGTTAAAGCCGGATACTAGTTCTGATTCACCCTCGGTAAGGTCAAAGGGGGTTCGGTTTGTTTCGGCTAGTGTTGAGACAAATCATATTATGGCTAGGGGGCAAGATATTAGTACGAGTCATGTTTTTTCTTGGGTTTTTAAAAATAGTTGTATTGTATAGCCCCCTGTTTGGGTTGCTATGCATATTAGAATTAGTCCTAGTGTTACCTCATAAGAAATTGTTTGTGCGATAGCTCGTAGTGCTCCAATTAATGCATATTTTGAATTGGATGCTCATCCTGACCATATGATGGTATATACGGATATGCTTGAGAGGGCTATTAGTAAGAGTAAACCAAGGTTAACATTTATTAGGGGGTGTGGTATTGGAATTGTAGTTCATATTAGTATTGCTAATGTTAAGGCTAGTGTTGGGGAAAGGATAAATATGATTTTTGATGAGAGTGTGGGGTGAATAGGTTCTTTTACAAATAGTTTGATTCCGTCTGCTACTGGTTGTAGTAGCCCAATTGGTCCGACGGTGTTCGGGCCTTTTCGTTGTTGTGCAGAGCTAATGATTTTTCGTTCTAGGAGGGTCAAAAAGGCGATAGCTACTAGGGTCGTAATGATAACTGTTAGTAAGTTTATTATTTGTGGGACTTTAATTATTGGTGAGACGATTTGGACGTCTGATTAAAGGTTTTAGGTCTTTTGCATTTGCCAGGCTCTGCCACACCAAATGGAAATTCTTACCTAGGATTATGTTGCCTAGGTACATGTTTTGCACTTGAGTTTTTTCAGTGCGTTGTATGAAGGACTTTCCTTCAGAATTGGTCCTGCTTCATCGGTCCTTTCGTACTAGAGGGAGCGGTAAAACAGATATAGACCGACCTGGATTACTCCGGTCTGAACTCAGATCGCGTAGGATTTTAATCGTTGAACAAACGAACCGTTAGTAGCTTCTACACCACTTGGGTATCCTGATCCAACATCGAGGTCGTAGGTATTCTTGTTGATAAGAACTCTTCAAGAATGTGGCGCTGTTATCCCTGGAGTAGCTTGGTCCATGGATCAGTAATACTGGGTCATGTGGTTTGTCCAGTAGATTTGTTGATCTGGTGGTAATGTAGAGGTTTTGTTTCTCTTTAGTTGCCCCAACTTAAAATTGACATCATATGTTTGATGGGAATTTAAAGTTTCACAGGGTCTTTTTGTCTTGTTTTGGCATCCCTGCTTTTGTACAGGCAGATCAGTTTCACCGACTGTCTTCAAGAGACAGTTTCTTTCTCATGTGGCCATTCATACAGGTCTTTATTTAGAAGACAAGTGATTGCGCTACCTTTGCACGGGTTATCGCGGCCGTTTAAGGTCTCCCTCACTGGGCAGGCATTACCTTTAATACTTGTTAGGCTAATGGCTATGTTTTTGGTAAACAGTTGGAAAGATTGGTTGCCGAGTTCCTTTTGAAGACTTTTGTCTTCTGTAAAATAATCCTGTGTTGGGGCTACAGTTTTTGTTATGGGGTGTGAATTGTTTTTCATATTTTCTGAATATATTGGGCTTTTATTTTTAGAGAAAAATTTCATGTTACTAGTTCTAGCAGGGTTTCTTCTATAGTTTTATAGAATGGCCTGGTTGGAAGTGGGAGGTTGGTTTATGTCATTGTATTTATAGCGGTGTTACTATGACGTAATATTTAGTGGTGGCTGTTTTAAGGCCAACTGGTCAATGTTTTGTACTTTCTCTCCATTTTAGGTTGTAGCCTAAGTCAATAGAGCTGTACCTTTATTGACTATGTCTCGGGTGGAAGAGTTCATTATGTCTTATGTTTATAGCCCGAGGCTGAACTTAAATTCATTAATCAGGCAACCAGCTATCGGTAAGTTCGTTTGGTTTTTCGCCTCTATTCTCGAGTCTTCCCATTCTTTTGCAACAGAAACGGGTTAGTTCTATTAAACTGCTTGGGAATAGCTCACTTACATTCGGGGTGTCAGGCTGGGGGCCCCCTTGTCTGAGTTAGACTGGCTGGACAATGATGCAATAGGTACGTGGTATTATCTCTGCTTTTTTGTGCTTGATGTTATATTGATCTTTCAATGTTCCTTCACAGTACTAGTCTCTATTGCGTCAGGTTTTGAGGTTCGCTCTCAGCTACTGGTCTTTTAGAATGTTTTAGTGTGTTGTTACGTTGTTTTGTGGTGTTGGTTGGGCTTAGTATTTGCTCAAAAAGGTACAGAAGACGTCTTCCGTTTGTAAGTCGGGTGCTTTAGTGGTAAGCTACTTTTTGCTTCCAAGCACACCTTCTGGTACGCTTACCATGTTACGACTTTCCTCTCCGATAGGGCTATGGTGAGGGTGACGGGCGGTGTGTGCGTGTCCAATGTCCTGGTTCAGTAGAACGCTCTAATTCTTCTTACTGCTAAATTCTTCTTCGTGCGACTGTATTTCAGTGAAGTTTTTGTTGTGTTTAGTAGTGTAGCCCATTATTGTCCTTCTCATAAGCTACGCCTTGGCCTGTCGTTTTAGGGGGAGGCCTGAGTTGCTCTATTTTTAGAAAAATGGGCTGTCGACGGCGGTATATAGGCTGGATTTGCCAGAGTAGGTAAGGTTTAACGTGGATCATCGATTACATAACAAGCTCCTCTAGGCTGATTTTGGACACCGCCAGGTCTTTTAAGTTTTGAACTAGTGTTTGTACTTTTTTGGCAGTGTTGTTTATTTCCAGGCATAGTAGGGTATCTAATCCTAGTTTGTACCCTGGTTTTAATGAGTCAAATGTCCTTAATATAAGATTGTTCGGGCATTATTGTAGGTGCTGTTTAACGGTCCAGTTTTGTGTTTTTCTTATTTGTTAGGCTTTTAAATTTTAGTCATTTTTTTGCCGGTCGTGCTATTTTGGGTCTTCTGTATAACCGCGGCGGCTGGCACAGAGATTTGCCGACTCTAGTTGATCATAGCTTAATCGAGCTTGGCTCATTGTTAAATGTTAGTTACTGCTGCATGTCCGTGTGGATGTGGCGGGGCTTGGCGTCTTAGGGGCTCCCTGATGCCAGCTCTGTTTACATTTTGTTTTATAGGCGTATTTCACGGGAATGATGAGGCTTGCATGTATAGACTTGTTTACAAATAGCAGTAAGTCTAGGACCAAAACGTTAAGTGTCATTGTGATTAGTGGCTAAAAATACTATGCTTGATTTGGTAATATGTTGGGTGGAATAGTTTGGCTGTGTGACACCCAAATATTTGTTTGATGTTTGATGTATCATATATAATAACATCATACATAATATGACATTTTATGTCGTTAAATATGAGGTTAATTTTATATATGATGTATCATATATATAATAACATCATACATAATATGACATTTTATGTCGTTAAATATGAGGTTAATTTTATATATGATGTATCATATATATAATAACATCATACATAATATGACATTTTATGTCGTTAAATATGAGGTTAATTTTATATATGATATATCATATATATAATAACATCATACATAATATGACATTTTATGTCGTTAAATATGAGGTTAATTTTATATATGATATATCATATATATAATAATATCATACATAATATGACATTTTATGTCGTTAAATATGAGGTTAATTTTATATATGATATATCATATATATAATAATATCATACATAATATGACATTTTATGTCGTTAAATATGAGGTTAATTTTATATATGATGTATCATATATATAATAACATCATACATAATATGACATTTTATGTCGTTAAATATGAGGTTAATTTTATATATGATATATCATATATATAATAACATCATACATAATATGACATTTTATGTCGTTAAATATGAGGTTAATTTTATATATGATATATCATATATATAATAATATCATACATAATATGACATTTTATGTCGTTAAATATGAGGTTAATTTTATATATGATATATCATATATATAATAACATCATACATAATATGACATTTTATGTCGTTAAATATGAGGTTAATTTTATATATGATATATCATATATATAATAACATCATACATAATATGACATTTTATGTCGTTAAATATGAGGTTAATTTTATATATGATATATCATATATATAATAACATACATAGGTATGTTTGATTACCCTCTTTTGAGGGTGTATTTGGAGCATTAGCTCATTTTAGTGGCTTCAGCACTATGCTTTGTTATTAAGCTACGAATAC